TTAGCCAATCTAGATTTACGAATTATTATAGATTATTCATTGGTAGAATGGAAAGAATTGGAGGAAGAAGAACCCACGGGGAACGAATGGGAAGATCGAAAAGTTGGAAGAAGAAAAGATTTTTTGCTTAGACGCATGGAATTGGCTAAGCATTTTATTCGAACAAATATAGAACCAAAATGGATGGTTTTGTGTCTATTACCAGTTCTTCCTCCTGAGTTGAGACCAATCTATCATATAGATGAGGATAAACTAGTGACCTCGGATATTAATGAAATCTATAGAAGAATTATCTATCGGAATAATACTCTTACAGATCTATTAACAACAAGTATAGCTACGCCAGAAGAATTAATAATATCTCAGGAAAAATTGCTACAAGAAGCCGTGGATGCACTTCTTGATAATGGAATCTGCGGACAACCAATGAGAGACGATCATAATAGAGTTTACAAGTCGCTTTCAGATGTAATTGAAGGCAAAGAAGGAAGAGTTCGCGAGACTCTGCTTGGTAAACGGGTCGATTATTCAGGGCGGTCAGTGATTGTCGTGGGCCCTTCACTTTCCTTACATCGATGTGGATTGCCTCGCGAAATAGCAATAGAACTTTTCCAGGCATTTGTAATTCGTGACCTAATTAGAAAACATCTTGCTTCGAACATAGGAGTTGCTAAGAGTCAAATTCGAAAAAAAAAACCGATTGTATGGGAAATACTTCAGGAAATTCTGGATGACCATCCTGTATTGCTGAATAGAGCGCCTACTCTGCATAGATTAGGCATACAGGCATTTCTCCCTGTTTTAGTGGAGGGGCGTGCTATTTGTTTACATCCATTAGTTTGTAAGGGCTTTAATGCAGACTTTGACGGGGATCAAATGGCTGTTCATGTGCCTTTATCTTTGGAGGCTCAAGCAGAGGCACGTTTACTTATGTTTTCTCATATGAATCTTTTGTCTCCAACTATTGGAGATCCCATTTCTGCACCAACTCAAGATATGCTTAGTGGACTCTATGTCTTAACGAGTGGTAATCGTCGCGGTATTTGTGTAAATAGGTATAATCCATGTAATCGTAGAAACTATCAAAATGAAAATAATAACTATAAGTATACAAAAAAAAAAGAACCCTTTTTTTGTAATGCCTATGATGCAATTGGCGCTTATCGGCAAAAACGAATCAATTTAGGTAGTGCTTTGTGGCTGCGGTGGCGACTAGATCAACGCGTTATTGCTGCAAGAGAAGCTCCCATCGAAATTCACTATGAATCTTTGGGTACCTATTATGAGATTTATGGACACTATCTAATAGTAAGAAGTATAAAAAGGGAAATTTTATATATATATATTCGAACCACTCTTGGTCATATTTCTCTTTATCGAGAAATAGAAGAAGCCATACAGGGGTTTTGGCAGGGCTGTTGTAATTCTATGCTACCCGCGGGAATTCGAGTCTCGCCGGGTTAACTAGGACCATAATTGCGGAATTTATACGTGAATCAAGATCTAGAAAAGGAAGTTTTCCAATCACTGACTCAAACCCATTGTCAAATTCTACTCAGCGCAATATGGAGGTACTGATGGCAGAACGGCCCACTCAGGTCTTTCACAATAAAGTGATAGACGGAACTGCCATGAAACGACTTATTAGTCGATTTATTGATCACTATGGAATAGGATATACATCACATATCCTGGATCAAGTAAAGACTCTGGGTTTCCGACAAGCTACCGCCGCATCCATTTCATTAGGAATTGATGATCTTTTAACAATACCTTCTAAAAGATGGCTAGTTCAAGACGCTGAACAACAAAGTTTTATTTTGGAAAAACACCATCATTATGGGAATGTACACGCGGTAGAAAAATTACGTCAATCGATCGAGATATGGTATGCCACAAGTGAATATTTGCGACAAGAAATGAATCCAAATTTTCGGATGACCGATCCTTTTAATCCAGTTCATATAATGTCTTTTTCGGGAGCCAGAGGAAATGCATCTCAGGTACATCAATTAGTAGGTATGAGAGGATTAATGTCGGATCCCCAAGGTCAAATGATTGATTTACCCATTCAAAGCAATTTACGCGAAGGGCTCTCTTTAACAGAATATATTATTTCTTGCTATGGAGCCCGTAAAGGAGTTGTGGATACCGCTATCCGAACATCAGATGCAGGATATCTCACGCGCAGACTTGTTGAAGTAGTTCAACACATTGTTGTACGTCGAACAGATTGTGGCACCGTTCGAGGTTTTTCTGTAAGTCCTCGAAATGGAATGATGGCGGACAGGATTTTTATCCAAACATTAATTGGGCGTGTATTAGCAGATGATATATATATAGGTTCGCGATGCATTGCTACTAGAAATCAAGATATTGGGATTGGACTTGTCAATAGATTCATCACTTTTAGAGCACAACCAATCTCTATTCGAACCCCCTTTACTTGTAGGAGTACATCTTGGATTTGTCAATTATGTTATGGCCGGAGTCCAGCTCATGACGACCTGGTCGAATTGGGAGAAGCTGTTGGTATTATTGCAGGTCAATCTATTGGAGAACCGGGCACTCAATTAACATTAAGAACTTTTCATACCGGCGGAGTATTCACAGGGGGTACTGCAGAACATGTGCGAGCCCCTTCTAATGGAAAAATAAAATTCAATGAGGATTTAGTTCATCCGACACGTACACGTCATGGACATCCTGCTTTTCTATGTTCTAGAGACTTGTATGTAACTATTGAGAGTGAAGATATTATACACAATGTGTGTATTCCGCCCAAAAGTTTTCTTTTAGTTCAAAACGATCAATATGTAGAATCAGAACAAGTCATTGCTGAGATTCGCGCGAGAACATCCACTTTGAATTTGAAAGAGAAGGTTCGAAAACATATTTATTCTGACTCAGAGGGCGAAATGCACTGGAATACCGATGTGTACCATGCACCTGAATTTACATATGGTAATATTCATCTCTTACCAAAAACAAGTCATTTATGGATATTATTAGGGGAGCCCTGGAGATCCAGTCTAGGACCCTGTTCGATCCACAAGGATCAAGATCAAATGAACGCTTATTCTCTTTCTGTTAAGCGAAGATATATTTCTAACCCCTCAGTAACTAATAATCAAGCGAGACACAAATTTTTTAGTTCGTATTTTTCTGGTAAAAATCAAAAGGGAGATAGGATTCCCGATTATTCAGAACTTAATCGAATGACATGTACTGGTCGTTGTAATCCGGCCATTCTCGAGGGGAATTCTGATTTATTGGCGAAGAGGCGAAGAAATAGATTCATCATCCCACTCGAATTGCTTCAAGAAGGCGAGAACCAACTAATACCTTCTTCAGGTATCTCAATTGAAATCCCCAGAAAGGGTATTCTGCGTAGAAATAGTATTCTTGCTTATTTCGATGATCCTCGATATATAAGAAAGAGCTCGGGACTTACTAAATATGAGACTAGAGAACTTAATTCAATCGTCAACGAAGAGGATTTGATTGAGTATCGAGGAGTCAAGGTATTTTGGCCAAAATACCAAAAGGAAGTAAATCCATTTTTTTTTATTCCCGTGGAAGTTCACATTTTGGCCGAATCTTCGTCCATAATGGTACGGCACAATAGTATTATTGGGGTAGATACGCAAATCACTTTAAATAGAAGAAGTCGGGTAGCCGGATTGGTTCGAATCAAGAAAAAAGCAGAAAAAATTAAACTGATAATCTTTTCCGGAGATATACATTTTCCTGGAAAGACAAATAAGGCATTCCGATTGATACCACCAGGAGGGGGAAAACAAAATTACAAAAAATTGAAAAATTGGCTCTATATCCAACGAATGAAACTTTCCAGGTATGAAAAAAAATATTTTGTTTTGGTTCAACCTGTAGTCCCATATAAAAAAACGGACGGTATAAATTTAGGAAGACTTTTCCCGCCGGATCTCTTGCAGGAAAGTGATAATCTACAACTTCGAGTTGTCAATTATATCCTTTATTACGACCCAATTCTTGAAATTTGGGACACAAGTATTCAATTAGTTCGGACTTGTTTAGTGTTGAATTGGGACCAAGACAAAAAGATCGAAAAGGCCTGTGCTTCCTTTGTTGAAATAAGGACAAATGGTTTGATTAGAGATTTTCTAAGAATCGACTTAGCGAAGTCACCTATTTCGTATACCGGAAAAAGGAACGATCTGTCGGGTGCAGGATTGATCTCTGAGAATGGATCAGATCGCGCTAATGTCAATCCGTTTTCTTCCATTCATTCCTATTCCAAGGCAACCATTCAAGAATCCGTTAATCCAAATCAAGGGACTATTCATACGTTGTTGAATCGAAATAACGAATCTCAATCTTTGATAATTTTGTCATCATCCAATTGTTCTCGAATAGGTCCATTCAACGATGTAAAATCTCCCAATATAATAAAAGAATCAATCAAAAAGGACCCCCTAATTCCAATTAGTAATTCGTTGGGCCCCTTAGGAACAGGCTTTCCAATTTCTAATTTGGATTTATTTTCCCATTTAATAACCCATAATCAGATCTTACTAACTAACTATTTGCAACTTGACAATTTAAAACAGAGTTTTCAAATACTTAAATATTATTTACTGGATGAAAAAGGTAAAATTTATAATCCCTATTCATGCAGTAACATTATTTTGAATCCATTCAATTTGAATTGGTATTTTATCCATTACAATTATTGTGAAGAGACATCTACAATTGTTAGTCTTGGGCAGTTTCTTTGTGAAAATGTATGTATAGCCAAAAAAGGACCTCATTTAAAATCGGGTCAAGTTCTAATTCTTCAAGTTGACTCTGTGGTAATACGATCAGCTAAGCCTTATTTGGCTACTCCAGGAGCAACCGTTCATGGACATTATGGGGAAATCCTTTACGAAGGAGATACATTAGTTACATTTATATATGAAAAATCAAGATCTGGTGATATAACGCAAGGTCTTCCAAAAGTGGAACAGGTGTTAGAA